GACTAGCCTACTATATACATATACACGTTTTTCTTCGATAAAGTAAACTAATTATTCGTATCGTATCTTGGATTTCATCAGATTCTGATTTTTTTTTTAGAAACATCTATAAAAGAAAGTTGTTTTCTAACCATTATGTTTTTTTCTAACCATTATATAGATTCCATAGATCCAGTTGGATCTCACTCTGTTAAACAACCCTTTCTTTTATGAATCTCATTTTTTGTAAACTCTTTTCTTTCTTACTTTTCTTTTTATTTCGTGTAATCCCACATTGATACAATCAATCTAAAAGGGCGAATTCATTAGTCTGAATCATTGCATAGAAAGAAAAACCTTTGATTGATCTAAGTTCATGTAATTTATTCTTTATTATTCTTTTGGTCAATCGTTGAATTGAATAAAGTCGACTGAAATGAGAATCACTGCATGGAACCCCCTTCTTTATTTTTATTTTTTTAGTTTTATTTTAGCATCGTAAAAAAATAAAGAATTCTCCTTCAGATTATGACTCCTAAGATTGGAATTGAATGAACAAAAGAATCAAGACAATATCAAGAGAATATTTATTGGAAGGAGATAGAAACAGGGCAAACACATTTTAGGAAAAAGATCTCTTCGATCTCTCCTCCCCCCTTTTTTTACTTTGACAATCCGCCAATATCGTATCCTTTTGATTCTTCCTCTAGATCGTATAGACCCCTTTTTTTTTTCTATTTATGTGTGTATTTATATCCATATTAAGTAAATTATCTTGAGAACGGCATGGATTGCCTTGCACTACGTTAAAAAATAAAGACAATTTAGAAACTTAGTCAATGGTGCCCCTCCATGGATTCGCCTATATAAGCCGCAGCTAACGTTGCAAAAATAAGAGCTTGAATACCGCTTGTAAATAATCCAAGGAGCATAACAGGTATAGGAACCACTGAAGGTACTAAAGAAATAAGAACAACAACTACCAATTCGTCCGCTAATATATTTCCAAAAAGTCGAAAGCTAAGCGATAAAGGTTTTGTGAAATCTTCTAAAATATTAATGGGTAAAAGAATTGGAGTTGGTTGAATGTATTTAACGAAATAACCTAATCCTTTTTTGCTAAGGCCCGCATAAAAATATGCAATTGACGTAAGTAAAGCTAAAGCAACGGTAGTATTTATATCATTTGTGGGTGCGGCTAACTCTCCATGAGGTAACTGTATGATTTTCCAAGGTAAAAGCGCCCCTGACCAATTCGAAACAAAAATAAATAGAAACATAGTTCCAATAAAAGGAACCCATGGACCATATTCCTCTCCAATTTGAGTTTTGCTCACATCTCGAATAAATTCAAGGACATATTCGAAGAAATTCTGACTGTCACTAGGGATGGTTTGTGGATTCCGAACAGCTACAATGGCGGAACCTAATAAGATAGCAATTACAACCCAAGAAGTAATAAGTACTTGGGCATGAACTTGGAAACCCCCGAGTTTCAAATAAAAATGCTGGCCTACTTCTACGCCAGATATATCATATAAGCCTTTTAATGTGTTGATGGAAGATGATAAAACATTCATATTGTCCTCTGAAAACTTTACAAGAAATTATTTTTATTCAACCCCTTTTTTCCTTTAGGCTTGCCCACTAGAATTGTATATTTTGGATACAAACGAGTCACATAATATCCCTAAATTCTTTTTATTTCTTTTGCACGATTCAGGAATCGTAAAGGATTCCATCAATTTATCAGTCTATGGAATTTTCAAAAGAACTTTTTTATCTTATATGTTATTATAAATTAAGGATTTTGTATATAGTTAGAACGACCTTCACAAATTGCAAATACTAATTTGTTAAGAATGAATTGGACTGAAAGTATACTCTCATCATTTGCAGGAATGAAAAGATCTGCGAGATCGGGGTCACAATTTGTATCAACTAAACAAATTGTCGGAATTCCCATAGTGATACATTCCCGAAGAGCCGTATAGTCTTTTTGCTGATCAAGGATTATTACAATATCTGGTAACCTCGTCATATATTTGATTCCGCCCAGATATTTTTGCAAGCGAGATAACTGTTTGTTTAATCGAGACACATCTCTTTTCGGAAGGCGAGTGAGTTTCCCTGTCTTTTGGTACATTGTTAAGTCCCTGAACTTTTGAAGTCTCGTTTGTGTAGTGGACCAATTCGTTAAAATACCGCCGCGCCACTTTTTATTAACATAATGACACCGAGCCCTTATTGCAGCCCGCGCTACCAAATCCGCTGTTCTTTTTTTGGTACAAACAATTAATAATTCATTTCTAGTACTTGCTGCATGAAAAAGTAAATTACAAGCTGCTGATAAAAAACGAGCAGTTTGAGTAAGATCTGTCAAATGATTACCTTTAATATTTCTAGAGATATAAGGTGCCATTTTCGGATTCCATTGTTTACTAAGATGACCAATATGAACTCCTGCTTTCAGCATCTCTTCCAAATTAATATTCCAATATCTTCTTTTCATTTCTCCCTCCACTTCCTCTCTTTTTTTTTTTCAATGAAAAAAAAGACAGGATACCCTGAAATAAATAACTGTTCCGACGGAACCTTATCTTTTCCTCTTTTCTCGAAGATTGGGTATTGATACATGACCCAAGGGATTTATTCCTTTCTATTCTTTATTATCTTTTTTTATTTATTTCCTTATTATTATATAAATAGAAAAAATCACATTACCAAATCGGGTGTAAATGGAACAAATCAAAGAACCACCCATAGTTATATAGCTAAAAGTATGAATCCACTCTTAGGAATCATTAAATCCTATAAATTCTTGTTCTGATGTATCATATCTTTTTTTTGAAATGCAACTCTCTGTGGTGGAACAAAATATCTCCCATTCCCCCCTCGAATAAATTCTTGTTTTTGGTTTTGAATCTTAAAGGAATGTCCGTATGTTGCCTTGAGCGGTGCATTAATCCTTTAAATCCAGTACCAATAGGTAGCATACTGCCTAGAACAACGTTTTCTTTCAGGCCTTTCAACCAATCGATACGTCCGCGGAGAGCTGCTTTTGATAAAACACGAGCAGTTTCTTGAAAACTTGCCTCGGAGATGAAACTTTGAGTATTCAGAGATGCTCTCGTCATTCCCAAGAGCCTAGCTCGGTAACAGATCACTTCTTCCAAAGCCCGCCCCGTGCGTTCCGCTCGCAACAACCCAATGAGTTCTCCGGGTGAAAAAACATTCGACATTCCATCTTCCGAAACGGACACTCTGGATGTTATTTGACGTACAATCATTTCTATATGCTTATTATGGATCTGCACCCCTTGGGATCGATAAATCTTTTGGATGTTATTAACCAAAGAGATACGACTTTGTGCTATAGTTAGCTCAGCACCAATCAAGAATCCCCAAGGAATTCCAAGAATTCTTGTTCTACACGCGTTCCAACCCTCAATTCTCTTTTCTAGGTTTATTGATATTGAATCAATTGAGCGTACTTCGAACATTCGTTCCACTTTTGGAAGACCCTGCGTTATATCATTACCTGTCGACTTTTCATACCAAAATGAAAAAAAAGGATCTCCTTGGGAAAGGATTTCTCCCAAATTCTGATGAATCCTTGCTTCGGGAGTAGCCAAATAAGGCTTAGCTGATCTTAGTACTATAGACTCAACGTGAACAATTATAACTTGACCCGATTTTAGGCGTGGTGCGCTTTTGGCCATACATACATTTTGCCAAATAAACTGTCCTAGGTTAATTATTGTGAATGTTTCTTCGCAAAAATTATGATGATAATTATGATGGAGAAAATACCAATTCAATTTGAATGGATTCAAAACACTGTTAATGCACGAATCGGGATTCAAAATTCTCTTGTTCTCCTCCATTAAATAATATTTAAGTACTTGAAAAGTCTTTTTTAAATTGTCAAGTTTCAAATATTGATTTACCGAGATCTGATTATGAGTTAGTAAATAATAGTAGACTGAATCAAAATTTGCAATTTCCAGCGCTGTTCCTAAAGGACCCGTATAATTCCTAATTGGGATTCTAGCCTCTCTTTTAGTTAATTCCTTTATGACATTCTGATATTTTACATCGTTGAATGGATCCACTTGAAAACAATTAGATGGTGACAAAAAAATTAAAGATTGACATTTTTGATTTGTATTTCTATTCAACAACGTACTTCTAGTTACTTGATTTTGTTTAAGTGATTCTTGAATCTTTGCCTTGGAATAAATGGAAAAAAATGAATTAATATTGGCATGATCTAACCCAATATGGGAGATCCATCCTAAACCTAATGAATCGTTCCGTTTTCTGTTGATATTGGAAATACGGAATTCCGCTAAGTTTAAGTGGATTTTTAGGAAATCACGAATCAGACCATTTGTACTTATTTCAAGAAAAGAAGCATGAGCCTCTTCGATAGAAGAATTTTTTTTGTCTTCATCCCAATTCAAGACTAAACAAGTACGAACTACTTGAATACTTGTGTCATAAATTTCCCGAATCGATTTCCCATTTCCATAAAAAATATAATTGACAACTTGAAGTTTCAGATTTTCCTTTTCCCGCAATAGATCTGGGGGGAAAAGTGTTTCGAAATTTATATCATATGTTATTTTTTTTTTATATAGGATTACTGGCCGAACCAAAAGAAAATACTTTTTCTTGGTAAGTGTAATGCATTGGGCATAAGTCCAATTTTTTTTTTTTTTTTTTGATTCCTTAGAATTCGTTTTTACCGTTCCTGGTGGTATTAAGATACCACTGGATCGCGATATGTTATCTGTCTGCCCCGGAAAATGGAGATCTCCAGAAAGAATTTGAAGTTCCATTTTTTTTTTTTTTCTCTCTATTCGTACCAATCCGCTTACCCGACTTCTTATATTTAACGTGATTTGTGTATCTATTCCAATAATACTATTATTACGTACCATTAAGGAAGAAGATTTGGGTAAAATATACGCTTCCTCCGGAATGAAAAAAAAGCCTTGGTATTGAAGATGCTTGAAATAAGCAAAAATACTATTTTTACCCAAAATACCATTTATAGGTATTTCAATCGAGATATCAGAAGGGGATATTCCTTCTTTCTCTTGTTCTTGAATCGATTGGAATGGTATGATAAATCGATTTCTGCGTCTCTTTGCCAATAAATGAAAATTTTCGTGGAGAATTGCAGGATATATGAGATTACAATGACCAGTACTTTGGATTTGATTAAGTTCTGAATAATCAGAAATCTCACTTTTTTTTTTACTCGAAAGATCTGAACTCAATAATTTGTATTGAACTTGATCATTATTTTCTGAATTTACTGAGAAGTTCGAAATATATCTCTTTTCGACAGAAAGAGAATGTGTGTTCATTTGATCTTGATCCTTGTGTAGCGAAAATGGGACTGTACTGGAGCTGCCCGAACCCCCCGATAATATCCATAAATGACTTGTTTTTGTTAAACAATGGGCATTGCTAGATCTAGATTCAGATCTATGGTATACGCCGGTATTCCAGTGCATTTCTCCTTCTGAATGGGAATAAACATATTTTCGAATTCTATCTGTAAAATTAAAGGGCGATGTTCCCCCGTGAACTTCAGCAATCACTTGTTCTGATTGCACATATTGATCATTTTGAACGAAAAGAATACTTTTTGATGGAATAGTCACGTTATGGAGAATATCTTCACTCTCAATAGTTACATACAAGTCTATAGAACAGAGAAAAGCCGGATGCCCATAACGTGTACGTGTGGGATGAACTAAATCCTCATTAAATTGGATTTTTCCATTAGAGGGGGCTCGCACATGGGATGGAGAAGCCCCTCCTGTGAATACTCCACCGGTATGAAACGTTCTTAATGTTAGTTGAGTACCCGGTTCCCCAATAGATTGACCCGCAAGAATACCTACAGCTTCTCCCAATTCTACCAAGTCGCCATGAGTAGTACTCCGTCCGTAACATAATCGACATATCCAAGACGGACTCTTACAAGTAAAAGGAGTTCGAATAGATATTGGTTGTGTTCGAAAGGTTATGAATCGATTGATAAGTCCAACCCCAAGATCTTGATTTCGAACGGCAATGCATCGTGAACCAATATATAGATTGTCTGATAATACACGGCCAATTAATGTCTGAATGAAAATCCCTTCTGGCATCATTCCATTTCGAGGACTCACAGGGGTCCCTCGGGTAGTGCCACAATCTGTTCCACGTACAACAATGTGTTGAACTACTTCAACAAGTCTGCGTGTAAGATATCCAGCATCTGCTGTTCGTACAGCAGTATCTACAACTCCTTTTCGGGCTCCATAACAAGAAATAATATATTCTGTTAAAGACAATCCTTCGCGTAAATTGTTTTGAATGGCTAAGTCAATCATTTGTCCTTGTGCATCCAAGATTAATCCTCTCATGCCTACTAATTGGTGTACTTGGAATGCATTTCCTCTAGCGCCCGAAAAAGACATTATATAGACTGGATTAAAGGGTTCGGTCATCCTAAAATTAGGATTCATTTCTTGTCGCAAGTATTCACTTATAGCATACCATATCTCAATGGATTGCCGTAATTTTTCTATTGTGTGTACATTTCCATAATGATGGTGTTCTGCCAAAATGAAACTTTCTTGTTCAGCATCTTGGATTAGCCCTTTCTTAGAAGGTACTGATAAAAGATCATCAATTCCTAATGAAATGGATGTAGCAGTAGCTTGTTGAAAACCCAGAGTCTTTATTTGATCCAGGATGTATGATGTATACGCCATTCCGAAGTGATCTATTAATCTGCTAATAAGTCGTTTAATGGCAGTTCCATCTATAACTTTATTGTCAAAACCAATATTGGCCCGTTCAGCCATAACGAAAAACCTCCATATTGAGTAGGGTTGAACAATGAATTTTTCCTTTTCTCGATTTCGATTCGCGTAGAAATTCTATGGTCCTAGTTGAACCAAAGGGATCTGAATCCCCCCGTGTGTTATAGAATTTCTTAGCTGAGATCTCTATCTTAGCTGAGATCTCTATGATTAGATTGGGGATCCTCTGAGCTGACTTGACAAAACCCTTGTATAGCTTCTTCGATTTGTCGATAAAAAGAAATATTACCAACGGTGGTTCGGATGTATATACAAAGATTTTGTTTTTTTAGACTTCTTACTATTAGATAGTGTGTATAAATCTCATGATAGGTACCTAAAGATTCATAGTAACCCTTGATGGGAATTTCTCTTGAAGCCATAAAGGGTCGATCTAGTTGCCACCGGAGCCATAAAGGACTATCTAAATTGATTCTTTTGTGGCGATAAGCTACAATTGCATCATAGGAATTAGAAAAAAAGGGTTCTTTCATATATTTATCCCTATTATAGTAAATTCTTTCATTTTTCGAATTTCGGCGATTAGCTGGATTATACTTATTTGCACAAATACCCTGGTGATTCCCGCTTGTTAATACATAGAGTCCAATAAGCATATCTTGAGTTGGTACACAAATGGGATCCCCAATAGCAGGAGACAAGAGATTCATATGAGAAAACATAAGTAAACGAGCCTCCGTTTGAGCCTCCAATGATAAAGGTACATGAATAGCCATTTGATCCCCATCAAAATCTGCATTGAATCCCTTACAAACTAATGGATGTAAACAAATAACACGTCCTTCCATTAAAATGGGCTGGAATGCCTGTATGCCTAATCTATGCAGAGTAGGCGCTCTATTCAGCAATACAGGATACCCTTGCATAACTTCCTTAAGTATTTTCCATACAATTGGATCTTTTTCCCGAATTTTGCTCTTAGCAACTTTTATGCTCGAAGCAATATCTTGCCTAATTAGACCACGAATTACAAATGCCTGGAAAAGCTCTATTGCTATTTCGTAAGGCAATCCACATTGATGTAATGAAAGTGTGGGACCTACGACAATGACAGAACGCCCCGAATAATCAACCCGTTTGCCAAGCAAAGTGTGACGAAATCTTCCCTCTTTGCCTTGAATTACATCTGAAAACGACCTGTAAATCTTATTATGACCGTCTCTCATTGGTTCTCCACGGATTCCATTATCAAGAAGTGTATCTACAGCTTCTTGTAGCAATTTCTTCTGAACCATTACTACATCTCCTGACGAAGATTCACTTTTTGTTAATAGATACGTAAGAGTCTTGTTCCGATCGATAATTCTTTTATAGAGTTCATTAATCTCTGAACTTATTAGTTTACCTCCATCTATCTGAATGATCGGTCTCAAGTCGGGAGGAAGAACGGGTAATAGGCATAAAACCATCCATTCTGGTTCTATATTTGTTCGAAGAAAATGTTTAGCTAATTCCACGCGTCTAACCAAAAAATCCTTTCTTCTTCTAACTTTTAGATCTTGCCATTCATTCCCCGTAGACCCCATTTCTCCTAATTCTTTCCATTCTACCGATGAAGAGTCTATAATAATTTGCAAATCCAGATCGGCTAATTGTTCTCGGATAGCACCGGCTCCAGTAGAGATTTCTCGATTTCGAAATGTATCGAACCCTTGGGTAGTAAAAAAAAGTGGAATACTGTATTTCCAAGATTGTATTTCATTTGCGAATGAACCTCGTAATCGTAAGAAAGTCGGTTTTTTCGATATAGGCCTAACAAAAGAAAAATTGAAGTATACTAGGCTTTCCAATTGTTTAAGAGGTTTATCTAAAAGATTCGCGATATAACTAGGAAGCCGTTTCAAATACCAAATATGAGTTACTGGGCATACCAGTTTGATGTAACCCATTTGATATCTTCGTATTCGAGAATCAACAAATTGGACCCCACATTGTTGACAAAATTCAGGTTTTTCTTTTTCATCTCTAATTACTCGAGAATCTCCACAAGCACAAATTCCACTTTTTATAGGCCCAAAAACTCTTTCACAAAATAATCCACCCTTTTCGGGTTTTTTGGTTTTGTAATATAAAGTATAGGCTTTTGTCACCTCTCCAACAATCTCTCCATTAGGTAGGGTTTTATTGGCCCAAGCACTTATTTGTTGAGGCGAAACTAATCCAATTCGGAGTTGTTGATGTTTATACCGATCAATCATAGAAAAAAATTCCTCTTTATTTTCTTTTTATTCTGATTAAACTACCTTGCTAGTAATCTGGAAGTTCTTCTCAGATATAAGGAAATGTTTCAGTTCCAGAGACAAAGATCGTAGTTCTCGAACGAGTAATCGAAAAGATTCTGGAGCATCTTCCGCTTTAGGTTTAGGTATTATTCTTCCACTGATTGTAGTACCAAGCACTTCTTGACGAGTTGTAATATGATCAGATTTAATAGTAAGCATCTCTTGTAAAATATGAGAAACACCAAATCCCTCTAGAGCCCAAACTTCCATTTCTCCTACCCGCTGTCCCCCTTTCTTGGACCTTCCTTTAAGGGGTTGTTGTGTAACAAGTGAATAAGGTCCACTGGAACGTGCATGTATTTTATCAGCAACTTGATGAATTAATTTCAAGATATAAGGCCTTCCTATTAGAATAGGTTGTTCAAAAGAATCTCCCGTTCTTCCATCAAATATTCGACTTTTTCCCGGATATTCGGGTTCAAATACCCACGGATTTGATGTTTGCTTACTGGCTTCATATAATTCAGAAAACGCTAGTTTTCTCGAAGCCTCTTGCTCATATCTCTCATCCAAAGGTGCTATTCGATAATGTCTATCTAGCAAACTTCCTGCTAACCCGAGTGAGCATTCAAATATCTGTCCTACATTCATTCGGGAAGGTACTCCTAACGGGTTGAAGACCATATCAACAGACCCTCCATCTTGCAAATAAGGCATATCTTGTCTAGGCAAAATTAAGGAAATGACGCCCTTATTTCCATGTCTTCCAGCTACTTTATCCCCTACTTTGATTTCACGTTTCTGTAAAATATATACCCGAATAGTTTCTCCCTCCTTTTTCTGGATCCATCTCACATCAATAACTCGACCCCTACCACCTATAGGTAGTTTTAGACAAGTTTCCTTTGAAGTAGATACCTGAAAGCCAAATATAGCTTCTAATAATCTATATTCTGGGGAATACGACGCCATTTGAGGCGTTAATTTACCTACTAAAATATCGCCTGTCTCCACCCAAGATCCCAGCATCACAATTCCATTTTTGTCTAAATTTCGGAGTAAATGGGCTTCTAGATACGGTATTTCGTTAGTGATTTTTTCAGAGCCTTCGCTTGTCACATGAGTCTGAATTTCATATTTCCGTATGGAAAAAGAAGTCAAAATATCTTCATATACCAGACGCTCACTAATGAGTACTGCATCTTCAAAATTGTAACCTTCCCACGGCATATATGCTACTAATATATTTTTTCCCAAGGCGAGTTCGCCACCAACTGTAGAGGCACCATCCGCTAAAACTTGTCCCTTTTTAAGGAATTTACCTGGCTGAACCTGAGTTTTTTGATGCATACAAGTATTTTTGTTGGAACGTTGATACACAACTAACGGAATCGAGAAAGTATATCTATTTCTCGATAAAAGGATCTTGTCAATATCGGTAGAAATTATCTTTCCCGCGTGTTCGGCTATAGCGGTAACCCCTGAATCTCGAGCCACTTGGCGTTCCAATCCAGTTCCTACAATGCACTTCTCGGACCGAACAAGCGGAACTGCTTGACGTTGCATATTCGAACTCATTAAAGCCCGAGTTGCATCATTATGCTCAATAAAAGGAATGAGGCAAACTCCAATCGAAAAATATTGGAAGGGAGAAAAACTTCGAAGATGCACCTGCTCCCATGCAATAGTCAGAAATTCTTGACGGTGTTGAACTGAAACAACCTGTTCTTCCCGAGCACCTCCATTCACCGCCAAAGAATTTCCTGTCGTTATCATATAGTATTCATCTCTAGTTGATGATAAAGAAAGCATCCGCGCTTTTGTTGATCCCTCACTGATTTCAAAAAATGGGCTTTCTAAAGACCCCCAATGACCAATCTTGGCATGAATCGTTAACGATCCGATAAGTCCAGCATTGATTCCTTCAGACGTGTCAATTGGGCAAATACGCCCATAGTGACTAGGATGGATATTTCGCATCCCAAAATTAGCGGTTCGCGTTGTCAATCCTCCGGGGCCCAAAAAACTCAATCTTCTCACATGAAATATTTGTGACAGTGGATTAGTTTGATCCAAAACTTGAGATAATGGGTGTAATCCAAAAAAGGATTCATAAGTGGTTGTTAATGGAATTGAAGTTAACAAATTTTTAGGGGTTGCTTTAAATTTCTGTGCAATTGCTTCAGAAAGAGTTCGTTTAACCACATTTTCTAAACGAACCAGAGCCAATCCGAATTGATCTTGTAATAGATCCGCTACCGAACGAATACGTTTATTTTTTAAATGATTCATGTCGCTAGGCCTATGCATTCCTAATAATGTCATTTCAATCAAATGATCCGCAGCTGCCAAGATATCTCGCGGTAACAAAAAAGTATTGTTATGAGGTATATGAAGATTTAGTCTCTGGTTCATATTTAGTCGACCAATCCTTCCTAATTCACATTTGTACTTAAAAAATTTCTTTTGTAATTCTTTGCATAAGGATTCAAAACATACTGGCTCTTCACAAGTAAATTGTAGATAAAACTCTAAAATAGCATTTTCTTTTGACCCCATTTTTTCTTTCTCCGTATCATTAAGGAAAGCCAAGAAAAATTCAGGGTAACACACATTCTCTAGAATTTCTTTTAGATTCAACCCCATAGCTGATGATAGAACTAGAATAGATATTTTCTGTTTCCTACTCACACGAACCCACATTCTCCTTTTTCTATCAATCTGTAATTCTACTCTTCCTCCCCAATCTGATATTATTGTGCCAACATAGACCAAAATTCCTTTATAGTCCAATTCTGCCCGGTAATAAATACCGGGGCTTCGCAATATTTGATTAATCACAATTCTGTATATTCCATTTACTATAGAGGTTCCCAGGGAATTCATTAGAGGAATGTTTCCAATAAAAATCGTTTGTTCTTGCATATCCCTACTGCCTTTACAAATTAATCCTGCGGATACATAGAATTCAGACGAATATGTAAGTGATTCGTATACAGCATCTCTTTCTTTTATCAAAGGTTCTACTAATTGATATGTTTCCCCAAATAATTGAAATTCAATTTCTTGATTTATATCTTCTATTTTTGGAAACTTAGAAAGTTCTTCTCTTAAGCCCTGATCAATGAACCTACAAAATCCTTCAAATTGTACCTCATTAAATCCAGGTATTACAGCCAACCCCTCATTTTCATTTCTAACCATTTTGAATTTGCCATTTGTTGACAAAAGAATTCCATTATTCCGTCCTTTTTCATTCCATTATCCGGCAATAATGAAATTTCGATTTACGTAATCACTGAAAAGTTGATCTAATCCATAGTTGAATAGGCAATGTATGAAATATGTATGAACAGGTGAATAAAGAGAATTCTAGACTCAAATTGGAATTTCCAACAAATACAACTAGAAAGCAATTGCAAAATTCCACTTAACTTATTAAGTTAGACTTATGAAGTTTTGTATAGAATAACAAAAGAAAAGGGAATTCCATTTCTACCATTATTATGTTACATGTTTTATATATTCCAATTCCAATAGGATTTGATAACAGTAAAATAAATGATCCCGATTTTATCTCTTCGATAAGATAAAGACCCAATAATAAGAAACAATATAAAGTGGATTCTTTATAGCACTTAGCCTTTTTCGTGAATTTATCTTTTTAGCTTTTTAGTTTTAGTTAAAAAAAAAAGGTCCGCGCAGAAGAGATATTTTTTTATCTATTTTTTATTTTCTATTTTTGATTTTTATAGAGGTCGTTATAATACGATTGAAGCGCGGAAGAGGGCTTTATGAAACCACAGATAGAAAGATAGTTATTTCTATATATTATATGTCTCCCCTGTTATTGCAGTTCGATTCTGGACAGCGGATGTCGTGTTCTGGCAAAACCCATAGAATCCATTTTCTATTTCAATTTTCATTGAATAGAAATCTAAGATTTACCATTAGATATTCGCATAAGAATTTCTGTTCTGGGGTTGACAAATATATCTATCTTCTATTACAATATTTCTTAAACAGAGAAGGATTTATTGATTGGAAAGAATCAATACTGAATAGTTACATATTCATTTTACCTTATTATTAAGATTATTAAGGAAATGAAACGTTAGATTCAAATCTAAGAATGGCCCGAATTCACAGTCAATAGTTATTGGGCGGCATGGCCGAGTGGTAAGGCGAAGGACTGCAACTCCTCGTTCCCCAGTTCGAATCTTGGGTGTCGCCTGGTCTGATCAACAAAAGACACGAAATGCCTTAGTTGGTTTTGCTGATATAACTGCTGCAATTGCTTCCCAATCAGCACGCGGAGGAAAAAAAGGACCCTTGAGACTGGTCGCTGCCTATTTTTATTTGTGCCTCATCTTTACCGATTCTACCAAAACAAAAATATTTAAATAATAGTTAAATAATATAATAAGAACTTCTTAAGATAAATTGGATTTTTTGTATTATTTCATCAATGGCATTAGCCAAAATCCTTTTTTTTTTGACTCCACACCGGCGATTCGACTACTATTATTAGTGAACAATAAACAAAGTAAACAATACTGGAAAAAGATTTTCATATTCATAGAGATAGGGGACATAATTCACATGGATATAGTAAGTCTCGCTTGGGCTGCTTTAATGGTAGTCTTTACATTTTCCCTTTCACTCGTAGTATGGGGAAGAAGTGGACTCTAGGGGTACTCCTAATTGAGTTGAGAAATTGAACTCTATCAATTGTTTTAGAGATCATTCTGCAAAGACTTTTCAATTCAATTAATTCAATTTCGAAATTTGCAAGAATTTCGAAATTGAATTAAACAAAATCTTCATTTCGAAATTCTATTGGAGTCGGATTTGGGTTGAATAATCTATTCTATTCAAGAATAGACCAAAAAGACCCCTTATAATAGAATCCTAATCAAACAAATAGTTGAATGATTCCCGTCTTTCATATTTAGAAAGTAAAAGAAATCAAAATGAGGGGAAATTTATTCCAAACAAATTCTTCTTAAATTTTCTATTTCGCTAAACCGACCCTTACCAGAGTTATATATTGACATTCCTCTAGGAATAGAGGACCTAGTAGGAATAGAGGAACCCTTTTTGACTTTTTATTTGTTTGGCTTTTTCTTTTTCAAAGAAAAAAGAAAGTCTTTCCTTTATTCAACTTGAAAATTTCAAGTTATTTAATTCTATTTAAATAAATGGAAATGATTTCCGTGGGGAATCAGATATACATAGTGGTCCTCCAACGAGATAATACACATCCTAAGATATTTTCTTAAAGAAGTCGCATATGTCGTTGCGCGCTTATTACTTAACTTTACTATTTGATTTAGTATTTTTTTGATTTAGTATTTTTGAAATCCTATTTATTTATGCTTTACTTTATTGACTTGACTCATTTCATATCATGATTCAAAGATTCAAAACCGCCGGAGTTTACTAATGCTTTTCCACGAAATCTGAAAAGTTTTTCTAAAACTCCATTCTTTGGATGATTTGATAATCGTTTAATCACTTAAGAATGCTAAAAAAAGATTTCTAGATATATCTAGACTCTTTTTTTAGCATTCTTTGATTATTTCAATAGACTCGAGGATTCCTATTCAAATTTCAATAGGAAATTAAAAATAATCAAAGAATTCCAGGAATTCGAATCGTAAGAGCTAGAAGTACCCCTCGACTATTTGGGAATAAGATTAATTCGAATGAACACAAATCAAATGGATGAGGAAAAGAAATCGAATTGGGACCTTATGTACATTCCATATAGTTCATTAATATCTAAATATATGAATGAAGATGCCCTTTTCGATTGATTTCTATTAAACCTATATCTTTATAGAGTACAACTTTCTAAACTCGAATAAAAAAAAATAGATAGTATGGGCAGTAAAGAAATATATATTTTTTTCTACCCATACTATCGAATCTCATAGGATACTGCTGATTCTAGTCCGGACAGCACATTTCAACTAAAACAAAAATTTTGAATCCTTTTTGTTTCTCTTTTTAATAATGGATATTAATTAAGAACTAAAATGTTAACTTGCGTTCAAATTAATTACTTTGACTAACAGTTTTTACATATATTATAAGTAAAAAAGCAGTAGGAACTAGAATAAACAGTGCAGTAGCAATAAATGCGAGAATATTGACTTCCATAATCTCATCCTTTTATTTTTCTTTACTTCACAATAACTCGGGATTTAATCCCATAGAGATGATAATTTTTTTGCCTCTAAATTCAATGAGATAAATTCTATCTCGATAATATCGAATCATGATAAATATCATGAATCAAGAATACCTAACCTATCAAATGGATTCCTCGTCGAGAATTGAATAGTATAACATAGAAAGATCGTTTATTCATACCGAATCCAAAAAAGGATTCTTGACCCAATCGAGAATTTCGTTAGTTTATTTTCATTTTTTAATTTTATTTCAAATTGTTTTTGATTCTTTTTTTCTATAAAAAACGACTATTGCCTTCTTTATCCAATCAGTTCACCAAGTATCATCTAACCTCCTTTCCACTTACATTGGTTCCAAACAAATCCAAACAAATAATAGAAGCGAAATGGAGAAAGGGAAATGAAGTTCTAAACTCCTTATCTAATCTTATTGGAAAAAGGTGTGATAAAGATTAGTAATGGAATAAATAGAATATAGCAAAACGTTAGTGTACAATTTAAATGAGATAGATTATTTCAAATTCAAATTAGTAATTGAGCAAAATCGGAGTCAAAAAAGAAGATTTTTTTCCAATTAAAAAAATTCCAAAGAAATTCGATTCATCTTGCATCGTACAAAGAAAAATTTGATTAGTGTATGTACTATCGGGAAAGAATATGGTACTCGATTCGATTTCATTACGCAGGTTGGGAGAAATTGAAAAAGCCAAACTCGGCGCGGTATCTCTTAAAATCCTGACTATTCTGTCTCGATCCGTCTCCGTCACTATTAGTTAAAATAGTTAACTAAAGTGGAATTCCCCTTTTTATTTCTCCCCTTTTTATTTCTCCCCTTTTTAGAGAAAAAAAAATCGAAAGCGTAATTGATAGATTTTTTTGGTTGCATTATTGGATTTGAATCCATCGGGACTGACGGGGCTCGAACCCGCAACTTCCGCCTTGACAGGGCGGTGCTCTGACCAATTGAACTACAATCCCAAGAAACTAAAATATAAAATATATAAAGTGTACAGCAATTCTTATTGGAATTGGAATCGGCCTCGTTATAAGAGAGAGGCGAGTGGTAATATGGATATCCACATGGATATCTACTTTAGATATAATGACACAAATTACTAGTCATCTTTTCGTTATTTCAAAAAATAAAATTGATTGAGAATCAATCTTTCAATGAAAAGAAAGAAGGTTTCTTTTTTCTTTCTATCTTTATATTATTCTTTTTCTTAGACTTTCTATTTAGAAATCTTGATATGAATCTAGGTCATTAACAAGATCAGAATTTGTGGGAAAAAAAGACAAAAAAAGAAAGTAAATAAAATACAATTAAAGATATAACAGAAATTTGGATTTATTTTTTTTGTCTTTTTAGTTTTTTGTATCAGGCATTTCTAGAAAATAGAATAAAACAGAACAAGAAGATGATTTCATGGCGGATCAGTGAATTATTGGGCCGAGCTGGATTTGAACCAGCGTAGACATATTGCCAACGAATTTACAGTCCGTCCCCATTAACCGCTCGGGCATCGACCCAGGAAGAAGAAATTCCATATTTCTTAATAATCCCTGATCCACTTCCTTTCGTAATACCCCACCCCCAGGGGAACTTGAATCCCCGTTGCCTCCTTGAAAGAGAGATGTCCTAAACCACTAGACGATGGGGGCCATATTTGTGAGCATACTATGCTCATAGTATGAACAGTTTTTTTGAAATTGTCAATATAACGAAATGGTAGGACTACATTGGAAAGATCTTTCCCTCTTTGATGATTCCTCATTTCTTTTCTATTCATGAATGGTTCATTCTAATCACCATTATTCCATTATTCATTCTAATATTCTAATTTATTCTAATTTCAATAGAATTTCATTATTAAAGAATTCTCGAAGGTCTAGAAATTTCTTAAGAAATTGACTAAATTGACTAATTACCTATATTCGCGAATATATATTCACTAATTGAGTTTCTATTCATTAGGTAAATGCAATTTCTCGTTTATGAATGAATTATTAAAAGTCTCCTTCATATAAGAATTTGATTCGAATCTATTTCGATTTCTATTTACTTTAGATAGATTTGATTTGGAATCTATTTCTATAGATAGATATTATCTACATGCTGGCTCGTTTAGGAATGGAAGCCCTTTTAACTCAGCGGTAGAGTAACGCCATGGTAAGGCGTAAGTCATCGGTTCAAATCCGATAGGGGGCTTTG